CTGGACAGTACTTAACCGGTCGGGGCGTGAGGGGAGGGGCCTTTTATACAAAGTTAATAAGGTATTTTTCTATTCGAGATATCCCCTTTAATTATCTAAATGAAATGGAATTCCTAATCAAATTTGTTTTTCACTTAATTTGATTTCTTAACTCTTTGTATTTGTTTTATTTGCTTTTTTCTTATACTATACTTAATTTTCTTATAGTTTAGTACTTTGGTTTTTTATAAGAATGAAAAAAAAAAATTGAAGAAAGAAATAGAACAATAGAAATAAAAAATAAATTAAATATTAAAAAAATATAATAAAAATATAAAAATGAAAATATTATATTAATATTTAATACTTTGATTATTAATAAATCATATATTTAATTTAGGATTAGGACACTTTGTTTGATTATTAAAATACATATTTAGAATCTGAAAATCTATAAATCTATTGTTAATTGTTATTATAATATATACTATATAATGTATATATATTTTATTACAAATGAATGTGTTTTTTGTTTTTATTTATTATTTATATATTTTATTTATTATTTATATAATATATATTAATTTTTTATATAATATATATTAATAATATATATTAATATATATATATATATATTACATATATATTTATCTTTATAACTATATATATAGATATATATAGTTATATATAACTATATATAAATATATAACTTTGATATATAAAGATAAATAATATATAAAGATAAATGATTTATCTAATTGCATTTAATAATTACAATATATATTTTTATATATAATTTATATAGATACTTTTACAATTAAAATAGATACAAATTAAAATAGATACAATATATATATCTAACTATATATAGTTATATATAATTAATATTTATATAATTAATGTTTAAGATATAATTAATATTTAAGTATAATTAATATAAGATAAGATTAATATAAGACTTTTCTTTCTAATTTCAATTTTTATTAATGAATATTTAATTAACATTTAAAATATTTCATTATTATGTAGATTAATAGAAATTGAAATAATTAATAGAAATTAAAAAAATTTCAAATTGGAAAATAAGAAGAAGAGAATTTTCTCGATTTTTATTTCATATGTTACATCACATAAAAATTTTCAATTGAAAATTGGGAGAGATGGCTGAGTGGTCTAAAGCGGCGGATTGCTAATCCGTTGTACGAGTTATTCGTACCGAGGGTTCGAATCCCTCTTTCTCCGCCGGTTCTGATTATAATTACTTGAGAACTTCCGATTTCGAAGGAATTTTGATTCCTTGATTTTATCATAGGTAAATATATGGAATAGATAAAATAATAAAAAATTTAGAAAAAACCAAGGAAAAACGAAAAATCTCTTTTTTTTTTTATTCTTCACGCCCAGGATTACGTCCTGGGTCATTAGATAAGAATCCGAAGATGAAGAGAGAAACAAAGAATATTACTACTGTGTAAACAAAGAGTTTGAGAGTAAGCATTACACAATCTCCAAGATAAGATTTTTTCGATAAAGGGAATAGATTCTCTATTTTTTTACTACAAATATTTTTTTTGAAAAGTTGTTTTTAGGAATTTTTTTTGTAAAAAGATTTTGATTCCTTCCTTACAAAAGATTTCTTGTCATACCAATAATTTGGTATTGTAGAAGACCTAGACTTAAAAAAAAAAGTCCTTGCCCGCGGGAAAATCAGAACGCGGAGAGAAATAAGTTGATCCAAATGCATTGACGCAGTTATTCAATATAAGAAGAATTTCTATTTTCGAATCCAAGATTTAAAATGTAACACTTTACCTACTGATCTTATTCATTTTTCTAATTTTATTATCGAATAAATCATGAATGAATTCGGCAAAGTATTAAAGATTTTATCGAAAACTTACAGCAGCTTGCCAAACAAAGGCTAAGAGAAAAAAGAGGACAGGTATGACAGGCATAACATCTACGATTGGATTGAAAATCGCATAAGCTTCAGGCAATTTGGCGAAGAAAAAACCATTTGAATAAAGGACAGAATTAAGACAGATACAGATTAAACTAGAAATATTAAGCATAACAAAAATTTAGTTTTTGTAGATTAGATAATTTTATTTTGATTGAGTTATTTTTCTAAGGGAAAAATGAAAAAAGAAAGTAAAAAAATCCTTCTTTTTTTCTAACTCTCCCAAATCAAAAATAGTTCCTTCCATTCTCAAATGATAATACAAGGAATTCTACTTTCATACATTATCTTAATTGAATTCTATGTAATGATCAATGAATTTTTTTGATTCTACTACATCTAATGTGTTGAATCTTAGCAAGAAAATATCCTGTATGTATATTTCGCCTGGGATTGACGAATCCTAATACGAATATTACACTTTATTTTGTAGATTAGACTAGAAATCGAAATGGGGCGTGGCCAAGTGGTAAGGCAGCGGGTTTTGGTCCCGTTATTCGGAGGTTCGAATCCTTCCGTCCCAGATCGTTTCCGTCAGAAACGAAAGAAGGGATTATGTTGTATTCTAGATTACATTGTATCCCATATAAAAATAAAACAGAAAAATCTTAAAGAGAACAACCTTTTTTCTGAATTCTTAGAATTGATTTGATTCATAATAAAGTATCAAATCAAATAAAAGTGAATAGAAGTAAATGCTTTTTTTTTTGAATGAGTTTTTTAGAAAAACTTTATGTCCCATATATGTGAAATAGAGTTGTCCCATGATACATTCGAAATCGAAATGTGAAACAAGAGCATCCTTATTCCTTTCCATAAAAGAAATTATTATAAAGCTTAAAGTCAAAAAATAAGATATAAAAATTTCACGGAGACTAAACTAAAAACAAAAGAGTAAGAAAGAAGTTTGTGGTACTAAATTTCATTACTTTCGTCGCGGGTCTTAAGGTTCTTAAAGAAGTGTTGTGGAAAAAAATAGGAAAAACAAATTATCTGATCAATATCCCATTTCTTTGTATTTTAGTATCTTATATTTTATTTGTATTTGGTCCAAATTTGAATTTGGAATCAATGTAATATAGTGATTGGGGGGAATTTCGTATATTTCATATACTTTGTAGAATAGATGAATAATTTTTTGAACTTGAAGTAAAACAAAATGTTTATATTATAAAATAAACAAGGTCTGCGCCTACATAATATATATGTATATATTATATTATATTATGATATGATATTTTATCATAATATTGTTATATTATTGTTTGTTGTACTTCTTCAGTTGTACTTCAATATTAAAAATTCAATATTGAAAAGGCTTTTATTTAAGCGAAAAGGATTTTTGTAAAGGGGTCCGTGATTATTTATTTAAATATACAGGTTATTTAAATATACAGGATTCTCCCCTGTAACAATTGTTCCTTGTATATGGTGGATAATACAACAAGATCGGACTCTTCTAATTCTTGATTCAAATTCTTTCTTTCATATGAAAGAATAACGACTTTCATTTTGCCTTACACGAATTCATTTTTTATGAACTTTTAGTATTTGAAGAAGTGTGCTAAATAAGAAGTGTGCTAAATCATATTTTCGAGAAACTTATGACCTTTTTAGATCATTGGAATTGTTTGTTTACTTAATTTATTTTTGTTGTTTCGGAATTAGAAATCCATATCTATTAAAAAAAGACTTTCCTTTGAGGTTTCTAGTTTTTTCTTTTGAAAAAAAAAATAGATCCCTCCTCTACTGATTGATTGTCCCGAGCAATCTGTTGACGTTGAAGATTTCAATAACTCTTAAGCAAAAGTCCTGTTTTTTAGAGTTTTTGTCTTTTTTAGAAATTTGTTTTATTCATATAATAGTTTATTCATATAATAGGAGGTTAAAGAAATTGGATATTTGCGGAGCCTTCTCCGGATAAATACTTACCCACTCATAGATAGAAAAAAATTATTATATATCGCCTGTTAAGCTAATGACTATTCATAATTAATTATATAATGAATCAATTCCATAGCGGTTTGAAATTCAATTCTAAATTAGAGGAATGTTATGGTAAAACTTCGTTTGAAACGATGTGGTAGAAAGCAACGTGCGACTTGAAGGACACGATCGGTTGTGGATTTTTTTTACATCCACCATTTTCTATACCAATGAAGATGCTCTTGTCTCGACATAGTTTGTTCTGTTCCATTACAAACCTAACCTAATTTGTCTTAGGTTGATAGTACATCATGGAGCTCGAGCATAAAGAATTGATTCATTTATCAAGGGGAAGAATCTAGGGTTAGTGACAATCAATAAGTTAGACCGGCTTTGTAAGCATATCTTCAATATAGAAATCGAAAGGTTCAAATTCGAAACAAGTTTTAAAAAAGTAAAATTTTTCGGAATTGGTAAAACTATTTCGGTCAAATAAAGTGTGTCATACGGGAATCAATCTTTCTTTTCTATAGATAGAAAGAAATACCAAAAAACAAAAAGGATGTTGCTACCTTTTTGAAAAAGAATAAGGATCACCGAAGTAATGTCTAAACCCAATGATTTCAAAAAGCAAAGATAAAGGATTCCGGAACAAGGAAACACTATTTTCAATTGTCTCAACAATTAAATCAGAATAAGAAATCAAAATGTATTCGAGATGAGACAAACAAAAGAGATTAGAGACGGCTCAAAAAATATCTAAGGATTTTCCTTTGGACTTTGTCAGAATTATTCAACTTGAGTTATGAGTATAAATGATATTTCTTTTTCTGTAAGGCAAGGAAGAATAAAAAATGAATCATAGTCCATTTATTATTTTATGTTATGGATCTCAATTTGCCATTATATACAGAAATTAGAATCCTTTTTTCTCGAGCCGTATGAGGAGAAAACCTCCTATACGTTTCTGGGGGGAGAATGGTTTATCTATATCTATCCCAATGAGCCATCTATCGAATCGTTGCAATTGATGTTCGATCCCGAAGAGAAGGAAGAGATCTTCGAAAAGTGGGTTTTTATGATCCGATAAAGAATCAAACTTATTCAAATGTTCCTCTTATTCTATATTTCCTTGAAAAGGGCGCTCAACCTACAGGAACTGTTTATGATATTTTAAGAAAGGCAGAATTTTTTAAAGAAAGAACTCTGAGTTAATGAAATTAAAGTAAAGGAAAAAGGAAATTCTAAAATAATAAAAAAATAAGTGTAAAATAAATAAGTGTAAAATAAATAAGAAATAAGGGTGAAGTAACTAGTATCTATCTTTGGGTAATTATTTACCTATAATTTGCCTTTTCTTGTTCTATATTTTTTTCTTGTTGTGGTAATCTACCAACAAACAAGGGATTAATCTTTCTTATTGTACCTAATATTCTATATTAATTGAATAAACCCGAGATTTTTTCTTTACCTCTTCTCCTTATTTCTTTTTTACATCAAAATCTATTTTTTTTATGTTGTCCTAATCTAACACAAATCCTTATTTGATTTACTTAAATTTGTTTTCTCACCATTGTATTCATATTGACAATGGCGTATCGAACAAATATAATTCGATCTATAGATCAATAGATCTGTTTATCCCCAACCAATAAATAAGTAGTTTCTCTATTGGGGTCTTAGTTCATTTAAGTGGTTTGTATTGCTGGATTTTTTGTCTGGCAAGATTAATTTTCTTAACGATAATCCAAAATTGAATAACAAAAACGGGTGGTTCATTTAATTTAGTTTAAATTTGAGTACCCCGTATTGTTTGTTTGTGAATCTGTTGTTTTTTAATCGGATTCGCCGATTTTTCTTTCGATTTTGGAATTTTGATCTTTCTAATTGATCGTTAAATCTCTTTTTTTGTTAGTTCAATATTTTGATGAGGTTATGCAATTCAATTAATTTTTTTTTGATCATATCTACATATTGTATTCTACATATTGTAATTGTATTTTTTCGGGTTGCTAACTCAATGGTAGAGTACTCGGCTTTTAAGTGCGACTATGATTTTTTACACATTTGGATGAAGTAACGAATTCGTCCAGACTATTGGTAGAGTCTATAAGACCACGACTGATCCTCAAAGGTAATGAATGGAAAAAACAGCATGTCGTAATAAAATCAATTTTTTTTGTATTATAAAATGCAAAATTTCAATTAAAGAAAGTGGAACTTTGAGTTTATCCTTACCGAATCATTCCAAAGAATTGTTTTGATTTTTGTAAGGCAACAAGTTTCATTTACTTACTATTTGTTGGTTGGGTCTAATGAATAAATGGATAGAGCCCTATAGCTCCAATTTTGGTAAAACAAAAAGAAACGAGCTTATGTTCTTAATTTGGATTCAAAAATTCCCCAATCTAATTAGACGTTAAAAATAGATTAGTGCCTGATGCGGGAAACAGTGGGTCCTCCTGGGATGTGAGTAGACCACAGATTCTTTTTCTTTTTTTTAATGAATCCTAATTATTCTTTAGATCTTTAGATTGAAAACGAATGAATGTGTAGAAGAAACGGTATACTGATAAAGAGAATTTTTTCCAAAGTCAAAAGAGCAATCGGGTTTCGAAAATAAAGGATTTTTTACACTTTTTTAATTCTCAGAAAGCAGGCTAAACTCGTTGGATAGAAAAAGAAAGTAAAAAGATCTGTTGATTGGACTCCTAGTTTCCTTTCCGGGGTATATATAATATATTTTTTCTTACCATACTAGATACATAATTAATATCTATAATAAGGAAAATACATACTTCGTTCTGACCATATTGCACTATGTATCATTTGATAACCCAAGAAATGCCTCCTGCTTCTGCTTCAAGTAGAAATAAAAATGGAAGAATTACAAAGCTTTTTAGAAAAAGAAAGATCTTGGCAACAACACTTCCTATATCCGCTTCTCTTTCAGGAGTATATTTATGTATTTGCTCATGATCATGGTTTAAATGGGTCGATTTTTTACGAACCCATAAATTTTTTAGGTTATGACAAGAAATCTAGTGCAGTACTTGTGAAACGTTTAATTATTCGAATGTATCAACAAAATCATTTGATTTGTTCCTTTAATGAATCTAACCAAAATAGATTCGTTGGACACAATTATTATTCCTATTTTTATTCTCTGATGATATCAGAGGGAGTTTCAGTCATTGTAGAAATTCCATTCTCGCTTCAATTGAAATCTTCCATCGAAGAAATACATAATTTACGATCTATTCATTCAATATTTCCCTTTTTAGAAGATAAATTATCGCATTTAAATTATCTGTCAGATATACTAATACCTCATCCCATTCATATGGAAATCCTGGTTCAAATTCTTCAATCTCGAGTCCAGGATGCTTCCTCTTTGCATTTTTTGCGGCTCTTTCTTCACCAATATCATAATTGGAATAGTCTCATTACTCCGAAGAAATCTATTTCTGTTATTTCAAAAGAAAATAAAAGACTATTTTGGTTCTTATATAATTCTTATATATCTGAATGCGAATTTTTATTAGTGTTTCTTCGTAAACAATCTTCTTATTTACCATTAACATCTTCTGGAGTCTTTTTTGAGCGAACATATTATTATGGAAAAATACAACGTA